GTTGAATTGAATTGTACCAGTCTATACTGGGGTTTATTACTCATTTTTGTACTTGCTTTTTTATTTTACAATTGTTTTTTCAATTAAGGAAAATAAATATTAATAGTAGGAATTCTCTTATCTCATTTGGAAGGATACTATCCTCATAATTATCCATGACTGTTTTTGTCTTTAGCATGACCACTTGATGAAAAAGAAGGGGGGGAAATGATCAATACTACTGGAAGGATTCCTCTTTGGCTGATAGGTACTGTAATTGGTGTTCCAGTGATCGGTTTAATAGGCATTTTCTTTTATGGCTCTTATTCCGGGTTGGGTTCATCTCTGTAATACTGTAATAATCATATGAACTAGATTGTGTACAGGAAAGAGTAAGAACTCAGGGGGGTAGGGCCCCGCTGAGTTCTTACTCTTAGAGCGAGACTTCGCTCTATTTCAAAACATATGGAACTTCAGACAACATAATCCAAATATTCTATTCGCAGAAACGACACAACGAATCCTTTGCTCTGATGTTCACTCTAGTCCTTTTTTTTTTATGATGTTTTTGAAAAATTAAATCTATTGACTGATTCATAGTTTCTTTTGTTCTTACATACTATTTACTCTTATGTCAATATTTTGAATATAAGAATCTGAGTGAACCTAAAAAAAGGATACAGGCCCAGCAAAAATTACTTGTTTTTCTAGACCCCGTTATAAGTTCTATCCATATATGTTCTGATCGCCAGTTCATACTATACTAGATTCAGTTTCATTCAATTGGAATTTAAAGAATAACCCAAATGGATTTGACTCGATTTTTATTGCTTAATCCCGAAGTCACTTTCATAAACTAGCAGTATTCCGACGGGAACCGTTAGAAAGAATTGGTTAGATACATTGAGTTTCTATTTCAAAGATTTTCAAAAAATATTTGCTTATAATTTTGAATTGAATCGTTTAATTTATTAAGCTATAAAACGTATATACATGTATCAACGCATATATAATGTATCCGCATACATAAAAACTATTCCATTTGTTTTCGGAAAGGACACATATCATATATCCTACCATATTACATTAAAAAAGTATTTGAAAATAAATTAATGGGATTTGGTCCCATCGTATTTAGACAATCTTATTTCTTTGGACATAAAGAGATAAAGAATCCATTGTGATTTGTGATTGCCGGAAAGACTAGGCCTACTAAATACTAAAGGAACAAAAATAGAGGGAAAGTTCGAATCTATCATAGAATGGGTACCTCGATTTCGTATTTGTACCTATTACAAATTATAATTATAAATATATCTTATGATAAGTCTATCTATTAGAAAGGATAAGAAGATAATCTTCTTATGAAGTACTTAAGAATTAAGAAGTGCAACGAATGTATAACTAAATGAAGTGTACCTATCCCTCTTTTTACAAAAATATGTATGAGAATTCGCTTTCCTAAATTGGATTCTTCTTCTACCATCCTTATCTTATTTCTATCTTTTCTTTCAAAACACCTTTTTGTTTTGAAAGAAAAGATAGAAATAAGAACTTCTATATTCTTATTCTTCTTAAAAGAAATTTTTTATTTTAATATTTCTATTTTCTTTATTTGATTTGATATTTCTTCTTTTTTTTATTACTTATTACAATGAACTAAATGCTCATTCGCTACAAATAAAAATAACAGAAACTAGTGTTATACTTCCTTTTGAAAATGAAATATTTCAATCTTTTTTACAATATTTTTTTAATCTTGATTCAAGGGAAGGAAACCATGTAACTGAAATAACTCATTCAGAACACCCTTTAAAGGATTACGTGGTACGATTGGGTCGAATAAGCCCTTATGGAATGAATACTCAGCCACTTGTGAACCGTCGGGTACTGTCTTTTTCAATGTTTGTTCAATTACTCTTTTCCCCGCAAACGCAATGTAGGCATTAGGTTCGGCAATAATGATATCTCCCAACATACCAAAACTTGCTGTAACTCCACCAGTTGTAGGAGATGTAAGGATTGATACATAGAATAACTTTTTATTTGATTGATAATCATATGAAGCAGAAGATATTTTAGCCATTTGTATCAAACTCAAACTCCCTTCTTGCATGCGTGCTCCTCCAGAAGCACATACAATAATGACAGGTAGAGATCTATTAGTAGCATACTCGATCAAACGGGTGATTTTCTCACCTACTACGGATCCCATACTACCTCCCATAAACTGAAAATCCATAACTCCAAGTGCTATGGGAATACTATTTAGTTGACCTACACCCGTTTGAACAGCTTCAGTTAAACCTGTTTTTTTTTGATAAAAATAGATGCGATCTATATAGGGTTCTTCCTCTGACTGAAATTCAATGGGGTCAACAGAGACCATATCTTCATCCATAGGCTCCCAAGTGTCAGGATCAAGAAAAAGTTCTATTCTATCTGAACTACTCATTTTCAAATGATATCCACAGTGTTCACAAATATTCATTTTTGACCCAAAAAATTTTTTATAATTGAATCCATAACAATTTTCGCATTGAACCCATAACTGTTTGTATTTTGTATTTACATCAAAATCATTAGATCCTTCTCTTCTATCGAAAGAACTGCTACTAGTTTGGATACTAGAATTTTCACTTTCAATGCTACTTATACTTTTTATACTTTCCGTACAAATGAAATTAAAAAAGTAACTGCCGATACCACTGTAAATGTCACTATTAATACTGATTTCAAAAAGAAGATAACTATCAATGCAACTATTAATATGATTATTCCAATTAGATTGAGTATCATACATGGAATAATAATAGTAGTAATTGCTACTCTTAGACCCACTATTTAAATAACTAGAAAAAAAAATCTCTAGTTCATTTTTGAATGAACTAGCATTGTCAATATCAAAAATCTGATTTTCAATATCAAAATATACGGAATAACTGTCACCATTACTATTTCTAATTAAAAAAGTATCATCAGAGATCAAACTCCAAATATTCCTGCTATCAAATAAATAATTTAGATAAGAAATATTACTGAAACTGTAACTGCCCCAACTAGGAATATGTTTCTCCTCATCATTTAGAATAGGTTCTTCACTTCCACTGGTATGTCCAAGAGCATCAAGACTATCCATTGATTTACTTAGTCCACACCTATGTTCTAACTTCTTATTAAACAACATTGAATTGAACCAACATTTTTCCATAGAGTCTTTCTGCCCCCTATTTGATGAAAACCTAATACTAATAATAGATGAATAGTCATTCGAAAAAGAAAAAATCATTTGACTACTTCTTTTTTCTTTCTTTTTATTTCTCATCAGAATTCAAATGAAGCATATGATCCAACTGTCCTAAAAAAAAAGATTTGGCCAAGTTTCATTGCAATCAATTAGGAGAACAAAAAGGAATTGCTGAATTATACGCACTTATTTTGGATCTTTATCTAGCTTATCCACTGGGTCGAACTCAAATGTAATCTCTTTCCATACTTCACAGGCAGCGGCTAACTCAGGGCTCCATTTGCTAGCTTCACGAATAATTTCATTATCTTCGCGAGCAAGATCACGCCCCTCATTACGAGCTTGTACACATGCTTCTAAAGCCACCCGATTAGCTACTGCACCGGGTGCATTTCCCCAAGGGTGCCCTAAAGTTCCTCCACCGAACTGACGAACTGAAGTACGGAATCATCCCCAAAGATTTCGGTTAGGGCAGGCATATGCCAAACATGAATAACCCCTCTGAAGCCACGGGCAGAACACCTGGCATAGAGACCCAGTCTTGAGTGAAAAAAATACCACGACTTCGATCTTTTTCAATAAAATCATCACGTAACAAATCAACAAAACCCAAAGTTATCTCACGTTCCCCTCCAGTTTACCTACTACTGTACCAGCGTGAATATGATCTTCACCAGACATACGTAATGCTTTAGCTAGTACACGAAAATGCATACCATGATTTTTCTGTCTATCAATAACTGCGTGCATTGCGCGATGGATGTGATAAGTAGACCGTTGTCGCGGCAATAATGAGACAAGCTAGTATTTGTAGTAAACCCCCCAGTTAAGTAGTCATGCATTACAATAGGAACTCCCAATTCTCTGGCAAATACTGCTCTTTTGATCATTTCTTCACATGTACCCTCAGTTGCATTCAAGTAATGTCCTTTGATTTCACCCGTTTTGGCTTGCGCTTTATAAAGTGCTTCGGCACAAAATAAGAAACGATCTCTCCAACGCATAAATGGTTGTGATTTTAAGTTTTCATCATCCTTAGTAAAATCAAGTCCACCCCGTAGACATTCATAAACTGCTCTACCATAGTTTTTTGCAGATAATCCCAATTTTGGTTTAATAGTACATCCCAATAGGGGACGAACATACTTGTTCAATTTCTCTCTTTCAACTTGGATGCCATGAGGCGGACCTTGGAAAGTTTTGGAATAAGAAGTGGGAATTCGCAGATCTTCCAGACGCAGAGCTCACAGAGCTTTGAAACCAAATACATTACCCACAATGGAAGTAAACATGTTAGTAACAGAACCTTCTTCAAAAAGATATAAAGGATAAGTTACATAAGCAATATATTGGTTTTCCTCCCCAACAACAGCCTCGATGTGGTAACATCGTCCTTTGTAACGATCAAGACTTGTAAGTCCATCAGTCCACACAGTTGTCCATGTATCAGTAGAAGATTTGGCTGCTACCGCAGCCCCCGCTTCTTCGGGGGGAACTCTCAGCTGAGGAGTTACTCGGAATGCTGCCAAGATATCAGTATCTTTTGTTTCGTAGTCAGGAGTATAATAAGTCAATTTGTAATCTTTAACACCAGCTTTAAATCCAACACTTGCTTTAGTCTCTGTTTGTAGTGACATAAATCCCTCCTTACAACTCATGAATTAAGAATTATCACAACGACAAGGTCTACTCGATATGAATTAGGCGTGAACGAAACCTTTGACAAAAATCTTTACAATTCAAAAAATATTAAACTAAACTAATATTATCAACTAATGAATAATGAAAATGGAAAAAGCGTTATTGGACCTTGTATTTGATTCACCAAATACATCATTATTTTATACTCTTTGATATATAAGGCGCAACCCAATCTTCATTTTGAAAATTTCTATTTCTAATGGAAATATAGAGAATATAGAATCTAGTTTAAAGATATATAGATTAATAGATAAATTCTTATAACATATCAATAGTAAATAGAAATCTATAATATTCTAATCTAAATATAGAAAAATATAGAAAAAAAAGAAAGAATAGGGCCCTCCCTATTGACAGTAATATATGTTGTATATGTAAATCCTAAATGTGAAAAGAGGCATAATTCATCTATAAAAGGGAACAGATATGATATATAAATAAGAATAATAAGTGCACAACACAAATAAAAAAAGACAATAGAAAGAATTGAAAATTGACTCATTCACTGAGTCAAGGGTTTAATTGGATTCGATTGGGTGGCACCAACTCAATTGAATGCTAACGCCCTTTTATTTCTTATGGAATTAACCGATCAATTTGCTATCGGATATTCATTTTCGATTCAGTACTTTTGAAAAAAGAATTTTAACATATTTATTATGATTTATGATTATGAGAAACAATCCCACTACTTCTGATCCTGTGGTTTCGACACTTGAAGAACAAAACCTAGGGCGTATCGCTCAAATTATTGGCCCAGTACTGGATGTCATTTTTACACCGGGCAAAATGCCTAACATTTATAATGCTTTGGTAATTAAGGGTCGAGATACTGTTGGTCAGCAAATTAATGTAACTTGTTAAGTACAACAATTATTAGGAAATAATCGAGTGAGAGCTGTAGATATGAGTGCTACAGATGGTCTCTGATGAGAGGAATGAAAGTGATTAACACGGAAGCTCCTCTAAGTGTTCCAGTTGGGAGAGCTACTCTCGGACGAATTTTCAACGTTCTTGGAGAGCCCATTGAAAATTTAGGTTCTGTCGATACTCGCACAACATCTCCTATTCATAGGTCTGCACCCGCCTTCATACAGTTAAATACGAAATTATCAATCTTTGAAACAGGGATTAAAGTGGTGGATCTTTTAGCCCCCTATCGCCGTGTAGGAAAAATAGGACTATTTGGGGGAGCTGGAGTGGGTAAAACAGTACTAATCATGGAATTGATCAACAATATTGCCAAAGCTCACGGAGGCGTATCCATATTTGGCGGGGTAGGTGAACGTACTCGTGAAGGAAATGATCTCTACATGGAAATGAAAGAATCCGGGGTGATTAATGAAAAAAATATTGCATAATCCAAAGTGGCTCTAGTCTAAGGTCAAATGAATGAACCGCCAGGAGCTCGTCTGAGAGTTGGCTTGACTGCCCTAACCATGGCGGAATATTTCCGGGATGTTAATGAGCAAGATGTACTTCTATTCATCAACAATATATTTCGTTTCGTTCAAGCAGGGTCCGAAGTCTCTGCCTTATTAGGCAGAATGCCTTCTGCAGTGGGTTATCAACCTACCCTTGGTACGGAAATGGGTTCTTTGCAAGAAAGAATTACTTCTACAAAAAAAGGATCTATAACATCGGTTCAAGCAGTTTATGTACCTGCCCCGGATGATTTGACCGACCCTGCTCCTGCCACGACATTTGCACATTTAGATGCTACTACAGTATTATCAAGAGGATTAGCTGCCAAAGGCATTTATCCAGCAGTAGATCCCTTGGATTCAACATCAACTATGTTACAACCTCGGATCGTTGGCGAGGAACATTATGAGACTGCGCAAAGGGTTAAGCAAACTTCACAACGTTATAAAGAACTTCAGGACATTATAGCTATCCTTGGGTTGGACAAATTATCCGAAGAAGATCATTTAACTGTAGCAAGAGAGCAAGAGCACGAAAGATTGAGCGTTTCTTATCACAACCTTTCTTTGTGGCAGAAGTCTTTACTGGTTCTCCAGGGAAATATGTTTGTCTCGCCGAAACAATTAGGGGGTTTCAATTCATCCTTTCCGGAGAATTAGATGGTCTTCCCGAGCAGGCTTTTTATTTGGTTTTATTTGGTGGGTAACATCGATGAAGCTACCGCAAAAGCTATGAACTTAGAAGAGGAGAGCAAATTGAAGAAATGAACTTAAATCTTTGTGTACTAACTCCTAATCGAATGATTTTTGATTCCGAAGTGAAAGAGATTATTTTAGCTACTAATAGTGGACAAATTGGCGTATTACCAAACCATGTCCCCATTGCCACGGCTGTAGATATAGGTCTTTTGAGAATACGACTAAACGATCAATGGTTAACGGTGGCTCTTATGGGCGGTTTCGCTAGAATAAGTAATAATGAGATCACTATTTTAGGAAATAGTGCGGAAATTAGTACTGACATTGATCCACAAGAAGCTCTACAAACTCTTGAAATAGCTGAAGCTAACTTGAGTAGAGCTGAGGGTAAGAGACAAGCAATTGAGTCAAATCTAGCTCTCAGACGAGCTAGGACACGAGTAGAAGCTGTCAAAGTGATTTCCTATTAGTTATTAGATGATAGAACAAAAAAAAAGAGGATGGGTATAAAAACTTATAAGATACCATGGGTATTCGGTACCTAATAAGTTCTACCTACTATTGGATTTGAACCAATGACTCCCGCCGTATGAAAGCAATACTCTAACCACTGGGTTAAGTAGGCCATTTATCGCCACAAAAAGGGTCTCCATCACTTCACTTCGATGGATTATAGGTAAAATATGCTTTCTAAGCAATATCAATCTTTTATCAGTAAACGTAAACGGATCATATAGTTATCATGTGGGATTATAGGATACCCTTCTTGACAATAAATTGTCTCTATGTTAAAATAGTTATAACAAGGGCTATAGCTCAGTTAGGTAGAGCACCTCGTTTACACGTGCGCCAATGTTTTTCAAGGGAACCTATTATGCAATGACCATAATTGATCTTTTTGAAAAGTCGATGTCTTACTCCTTAGATTCGAGAGAACAAGAGAAAAATAGCCTGACAAATATTTGGTTTAATCCTATTCAGGTGCGAATTCCGATGCCAAATCAAATAGAACCTACCATTGTAAGGTAAAATGTCCTTTTTATTAAATGCCAGGCATAATGAGTATAAGGATCTCAAAAGAACCTCTTTTCGTCCTATGAGCTTTGAGGTGTATGAAGTCTCATATTGGACTCTTGCAGCGTAGCGATATAGACTGCATTTCACTTAGGTTGATCTAGGCCGAAGGCAGACCTAAATCAAGATAACCCTTCTTTGAAACACTTTGGTATTGCTCCTATATCAGGATACAAATAATGAATCAGAGCACATGGAACCATCTCATTATCTTCTTATCTTTCTGTCAAGAAAAATATGGTGAACTAACTGATCTTTACATCAGTTGATGAAAGAGCCCAATGCAACAAAATGCATGTTGGGTCTTTGAAACAGTTCAAATCATTTTGATAATAATAAGTTTGATCTGTCTTACCGAGAAGGTCTACGGTTCGAGTCCGTATAGCCCTAATACATTCCTTTTTTGTTTTGTATAGAAATTTTAGTAGTAGTAGTAACAAGAAATGAAACAAAATAATTCATTCCAACGGACCCAATTAGTATTTGTAAAATCTCTAAATACCCATCGCTCTTCATCCACTTTTATGAATGAATTACATATAATATTTTTCTTATTTTCCTGCCCATGATCAAAGAATTCGTGATACACTTTTTTATTTGGTATACCTAATCCCAGTCAATTTAGGAAATTAAATTCATGCATGATCTAATTCATAGATCTATAGATCTTTAGGCTTTGATTGCCGAGGAATTGAGACTTTACAAATAAAAACCGAAGACTGGGACTCCATTGCTGTCATTTCAGCGGATTTTTAGCTTGTGTGTAACACCTTACGAAAATACGGTATGGTAAAGACTATATTACGACCAATTTCTATTCAATCAATGAGCATCTTTACATTATTTTCTAGATGAAACAGAGTAACTGGAATTTAATTTGTATTGTGGGTGGGCTAAAAAAAAAAGGCTCTCATTGCTATTCCAAAATTGGAAAGATATAATATAAATTTCATATGAGCAGTAACAATAGGATGACTTAAAAAAGTTCTGTACCATGAACTTTGTACCGCGCACATCACTTAGTGAGAACCCCAGAAAGTAACTTGAGTAAGAGTGACAAAAAAATATGAAATAAAAGACAGAAGAGACAAAATGAAAAAATGGGAAATGAAAAGAATCAGAGTTTATTTGTACTGTGTCTGAAATACATCCTTTCTATTCCTATCCTTCTACTCTTTGATTGAATCCTTTTAGCTAATTTTTTTTAGCTATTAGATTTGAGATATATACGAAATTTGAACATACTTTTGGAATAAGAAAAGTATGAACAGAGGGTAAAAATGAAAAAGAAAGTAAATAATATCTATCTAGATACGTCTCAGTCTCAATGAATTTCATTCGTTTGTATGAGATATGAATATCTATCCGATACATTATTTACGTGTCAGGAACCAGATTTGAACTGGTGACACGAGGATTTTCAGTCCTCTGCTCTACCAACTGAGCTATCCCGACCATTTCCCGTGCATCATCCTAGCAAAGTACTTGGATTGGAAGGAGAGACGAGGATTTCTATTTAGATCCAGTTTTGACAGAACAGAGTGAATGAAATGAAACTGAATTTTGGTTGAACTGAACCACATATGTAAAAAAAAAGAGGATGAGGATAAATAAAGAGTGAGGAAGTAAAATGGGCTTTTTCTTGGGGATAGAGGGACTTGAACCCTCACGATTTTCAAATTCGACGGATTTTCTTCTTACTGTAAATTTCATTGTTGTCGGTATTGACATGTAAAATGGGACTCTCTCTTTATTCTCGTACAATTAATCTTCAAAAGATCTATCAAACTCTGGTCGGGTTGTGATTAATCGTTTGCTATATCAGTATGTATATATACGTATTAGTTATCCTTTCTCTCATTTCGATATAATAAGGATTTTAGTTACTAACGTAACGTAGTCAAGTTCATTCGTTAGAACAGCTTCCATTGAGTCTCTGCACCTATCCCTTTCCCTGTTTATTCTCATTTTACATTTTTTTATCAAGAAAAAAAGATTTGGCTCAGGATTGCCCATTTTTAGTTCCAGGGTTTCTCTGAATTTGAAAGTTACCACTTAGTAGGTTTCCATACCAAGGCTCAATCCAATCAAGTCCGTAGCGTCTACCAATTTCGCCATATCCCCTTTTGTTTTGAGACAAGGATCCAGTTGGAATTCAATCCAACTCTTTCATTGATTGTGCCACTCTTGAATTCCTTAGGTAATGATTCCTATATCAAAAAGTGTATGCTGCTATTTTATTTTTTGCCCACTTTCTATTCCATGTTATATCATTGATATATCCGCAATTCAATATGAATAGATATATCCAACATATATCTATAGATTTCCTACTCCTTAATTTAAGAAGTGCGGTTCTTAATAGTGGAACGGTCTATTCTTTTTTTCGTCCTATTGTGTATAATGATAGAATCCAAATTCTTCTCATTTTGAGTCATTGATTTCTATTATTTGAATCTAAATCAATAGAATAGGATTCTCTTTTAACTATTTATCTATTAGGATTTAGAATATAGATAGTTTCGTTACGCGAAATTGAGATTTCTAGTATAGTTTTCTAGTTCCACGATTAGAATGATACCATTCTAATGATCATAATCTAATGATCATAAATGGATTATTCATAATATGATTTGAATTATTATCAAATAAAATAATCATAATATTATTATATTATTGAAGATTGAATTTTAGATTTGATTTATTGTACTGATTTCATAGTCATATTAAAAATCATCAGAATAGTAAGAATAGAAATTCAATTAATTCATAATTTCTTCTATTTCTTAGTTAGAAGTTATAGATTCTAAACTCTATTTAGAGAATAGAATCTATAACTTCTAACTAAGAAATAGAAGAAATTTTAATAATCAATAAATGAAATAAAAAAAAGAAGAAGAATCAATAGGTAATATTTAAGATCCAATAGTTTACTTTGTTCTGTATTCTTATACACTATTGCTCTTATATTGGCCCACTTAGCTCAGAGGTTAGAGCATCGCATTTGTAATGCGATGGTCATCGGTTCGATTCCGATAGCCGGCTCTTTTTCTTTATCAATTTTTTTCTTTCCATAATCTAAAATCTCTGCTCTCGCTTTCTCTAAATGTAGGGTCAACGATCTATTATGTCATGGTAACTTTCAGCTATAGCTATGAATAAAAAAGCTGACTAAAACAATTAGATCTCTAAAGAAGGAATTATAAAACGTAGCCTTCACTTGAATTTTCTATATATACAAAAAAGAATATTGATAAAATTTCTTTTATTCTATTCTTTTTTGTAGGATTTTAGTAGATTGATAGATTGAGTTTTGCTTTGCGGATCCTTTAGTTCAGTCTGAATTTAGATTTTTTTGTCAAATGAAAGTGAATCAAAAAGGAGTCTTTATATGTCTCGTTACCGAGGACCTCGTTTCAAAAAAATACGCCGGCTGGGGGCTTTGCCGGGACTAACTAGTAAAAGACCCAAATCCAAAAGTGATCTTCAAACCCAATTGCGCTCTGAAAAAAGATCGCAATATCGTATTCGTTTAGAAGAGAAACAGAAATTGCGTTTTCATTATGGTCTGACAGAGCGACAATTATTTAAATATGTGCATATTGCTGGAAAAGCCAAAGGGTCAACAGGCCAGGTTTTACTACAATTACTTGAAATGCGTTTGGATAACATCCTTTTTCGATTAGGTATGGCTTCAACCATACCGGGAGCTAGACAATTAGTTAACCACAGACACATTTTAGTTAATGGTTGTATAGTGGATATACCAAGTTATCGTTGCAAACCTAGAGATATTATTACTACAAAGGATAAAGAAAGATCAAAAGCTCTAATTCAAAATTATCTTGTTTCATTCCCCCATGGGGAATTGCCAAACCATTTAACTATTGATTCCTTACAATATAAAGGATTTGTAAATCAAATCATAGATAGTAAATGGATAGGCCTGAAAATAAATGAGTTGTTGGTTGTGGAATATTATTCTCGTCAGACTTGATTCTAACGAAAATAACAAGGTTCATACAATTTTGACTCCTTTCACTGAAGTAAATGGAGTACTTTGTGCCCTGTCTCATTCACGTATCCCAAAAGGATTCTTTTTCTTATTTTCAATATAAATTTTCTATTTGTATTTTACTTATCACAGGGATTTAATTAGGGATAGATAATCTCTATGAAATAAGGGTCTTACTGTTCGAATAATGATATCAATTCTTATTTTATTTGACACATTGTAGTCGGTAACGCGATAACGTGGATGAATGAAAAAAAACGGAGAGAGAGGGATTCGAACCCTCGGTAAACAAAAGTATACATAGCAGTTCCAATGCTACGCCTTGAACCACTCGGCCATCTCTCCTACAGAATGTTATTATTGACCAAAACTAGAATGAATAGCGAGTCATTAATCTTAATTGTAATACAGGTATGACCGCCTTATGGTTCCATAAGACCATAAGAAGCAATTTTTTTCCAATTTACTATTTATCAAAAACAGCTTATTTCATAAGCTATCCCATAAATCTATTCAAAATTCATGAATCGTCCGATGCATTTTTCTGTTTCAATTTCATCTTTGTTCAAAAGGGAAACACCACATTTTTTTCAATTAGTCTGTTTTTATGTTATTTTGTACTGTACAATTCCTTTTTTGTGGGATCATTTTCCCTAAAGGGGATGAGAAGAATTATAGAATGAATTGCTAATTGTGCCTAGATCTAGAGTAAGAGTATAGGTCAATCCTACTTTATTTAGTGCTAATAGGTGGCATCGGGGAAAAAGCATTACACCTAGGAATCAACAATACAAAAACTTTGTTCTAAATAACCCTTTTCCTTATCGGTATCGGGACTAAAAAGAATGGTTGGGAAAACAAAGATCCATCTCATTCGTACTTTTGGTACCCGTATAACCATCAAAGACCGTTGAAGTGATTAATTCCTGAAAATCTTAATCGTTGAGTACAAAGAAATTTTTTGAGTTACCATTTCTATCTAGCACTAATATGATTGGTGTTAAGAAAAAACCTCTTGTGAGGTAGGCTGACTAGAAATTTCTTGTAAAGATACCAGCTCCCTGTGAGTTCATAATTAGAATAGTGAAATTTTGATTAAATAAATTATTCCCTTTAGTACTATGCACAGAAGGGAGGAGCCGTATGAGATGAAAATCTCAAGTACGGTTCTGGAACGGAGATTCTTTTACTAGAATGAATTACCGTAATGGATGTTGGCTCAATCCGAAGGAAATTAAATTATGCAGAAGCTTTGCAGAATTATTATGAAGCTACGCGACCAGAAATTGATCCCTATGATCGAAGTTATATACTCTATAACATAGGTCTTATACACACAAGCAATGGAGAGCATACAAAAGCTTTGGTATATTATTTCCGGGCACTAGAACGAAATCCCTTTTTATTTTTACCACAAGCTTTTAATAATATGGCCGTGATCTGTCATTACGTGCAACTATCTTCACTATCTTCACTATATAAAGAAGGAAAAAAAGAGAAAATAGTCTAGTAAATACTAGACTAAAAAAAAGATACTTCGTGAGAACCAAAAAAATTGGAAGAAATAGGTAAGGCCTATATACTTTAATGCTATGGATAAAGAGTCTAATTGATATAGAAAGCACCGTAAAGATCCATTAGTAAGCTATTATTTGGTTAATACAGTTCAGAACTGCTTACTTATGTCATGATATGGGATAAAGAAGTGAAAAATCAACTTATGTAATAGAGTTGATCTACTAAAGTATTGAGCAGCGGTGTAGCATCAGATCCCAAAGATAGTAAGTTCTTTTTTCTTAACGGAAGAAAGTCTTTTTCAAAAATTCTAAAATTCTATATAAATAAAAATCTCATATATGAAATATGAAACCAAGATAGTTACCTTTCAGAAAAATGAAGCATTGATGAGAAATTTAATTCAGTTAGCATAGCATAGGATAGATTAAGAGAAGATGGGACGCAAAAAGAATCGATTACTGAGCCGTATGAGATAGGAAACTCTCAAGTACGGTTCTAAGGTAGGGAATTGACTAACCTATTCCGACCGGGGAGAACAGGCCATTCTACAAGGCGATTCGGAAATTGCGGAGGCTTGGTTCGATCAAGCTGCTGAGTATTGGAAACAAGCTATAGCGCTTACTCCGGGGAATTATATTGAAGCACATAATTGGTTAAAAATAACGAGGCGTTTTGAATAAGACCTTTCTTTTTTTTTTTTTTTTGTTGGTGGTGGATCCAGCAATCAAATTAAATAAATCGTTCCTATGAGAATATCCAATCAAGAATTTTATTATATCCATTCTTTCTAAATAGCATAGAAAGAATAAAGCTATTTTGATGAATCTTATGAAGTCTAAAATTCCACTCATTCAGAATTCTTAATAACGAAAAAGAAAAGAAAGTAAATATAAAAATAAGATATGTTGCAAAAAGATCCTTTTTTCGTTATTCGGGGCAAGTGTTTGGCAATATAATAAGTCCCTTGGGCACCCATTATTTATGTCATAATAGATCCGAACACTTGCCCCGGATCGACTTCAATATCATAATTGCTCCAGTGAATAACTAAATAAAATTGATGGATGGAAGATAGGAAAAAGGGACTAATCATAAAGAAAATATCTATCTTTCAGAGGTTCACTAAAAACTTAACTGTTGGCGGGTCTCTTTGTATGTGTTGTCCGGAGGGAGTAGGACTTAATGATTATTCGTTCGCCGGAACCCAAAGTGAAAATTGTTGTAGACAGGAATCCTATAAAAACATATTTTGAGGAATGGGTCAAACCCGGCCATTTATCAAGAACAATAGCTAAAGGTCCTGATACTACCACTTGGATCTGGAACCTACATGCTGATGCTCATGATTTCAATAGTCATACCAGTGATTTGAAGGAGATCTCTCGCAAAGTCTTTAGTGCTCATTTTGGCCAACTCTCTATTATCTTTCTTTGGCTGAGTGGCATGTACTTCCATGGCGCCCTTTTTTCAAATTATGAAGCATGGCTAAGTGATCCTACTCATATTGCACCGAATGCTCAAGTAGTTTGGCCAATAGTAGGTCAAGAAATATTGAATGGGGATGTGGGGCGGTGGTTTACGAGGAATACAAATAACCTCTGGGTTTTTTAGATTTGGCGCGCATTTGGTTCCAAGATGTAGAATCTATGTTGAATCACCACTTAGCGGGGTTACTAGGACTTGGGTCTCTTTCTTGGGCGAGACACCAAATCCATGTATCTTTACCAATTAACCAATTTCTCGACGCTGGAGTTGATCCTAAAGAAATATAACTTCCTCATGAATTTATCTTGAATCGGGATCTTTTGACCCAACTTTATCCAAGTTTTGCCGAGGGAGCAACCCCTTTTTTCACCTTAAATTGGGCAAAATATGCGGAATTTCTGAGTTTTCGTGGAGGATTAGATCCAATAACAGGGGGTCTTTGGCTGAGTGATATTGCACACCATCATTTAGCTATTGCAATTCTGTTCCTGATCGCAGGGTTCATCATGACAGGAGCCTTTGCTCATAGGGCTATATTCTTCATCAGGGATTACAATCCGGAACAGAATGAGGATAATGTATTGGCAAGAATGTTAGACCATAAAGAAGCTATAAAATCTCATTTCTTTCGACGAAGAGAAGGTATCTAACCTTCTTTCTATTTTTACATCTAGGATTCGAACTTTATCATGGATAAAAATAGGAACTAAACATTATGGCAAGAAAAAGTTTGATTCAAAGGGAGAAGAAGCGCCAAAAATTGGAACAGAAATATTATTGGATTCGTCGATCCTCAAAAAAAGAAATAAGTAAAGTTCCTTTGTTGAAGGAAAAATGGAAAATTCATGGAAAATTGCAATCCCCACCACGTAATAGTGCGCCTATACGTCTTCATCGACGTTGTTTTTTAACCGGAAGACCTAGGGCGAACTATCGAGACTTTGGACTATCTGGACACATACTTCGAGAAATGGTTCATGCATGTTTGTTACCAGGCGCAACAAGATCAAGTTGGTAAGGAGAAAATATTGTTTCCTAGTTGAATAGATCTCTATGATCTTAGAATAGGGGGGCCCCCTTTTCCATTTTGTATAAATATACTATTCTATTTGTATAGATATGGTAGGGGGCATATTCAATCTTTCTTCACCATCAGTTACCAGTCTTTAAGCGCGGAGTAGAGCAGTTTGGTAGCTCACAAGGCTCATAACCTTGAGGTCACGGGTTCAAATCCTGTCTCCGCAACATTTTTAAGAAATACCTTTATAGTACATTAAACCACGAGCGGATAGTGGGAATCGAACCCGCATCTTCTCCTTGGCAAAGAGAAATTTTACCATTTGACCATACCCGCATACGCGTTTTCTTCGTCCCTGATACCTACACATATGTCCACATATATATGACATATATGATATATCATATATGTCATATATGTCATATATCCGTCTGGATACTATGAATTGTAATTTTTGTTTGGAACTCAAAGGGAATCTTAGTGTGTCTCAAAATTTGAATTTCTTAGAAAGATTGTCATTTTTTGATCAGGGAAATACCAAATAAGTTCAAGAGATGAGAGAATTCAAGATAGCTACCAGAAAGACTAATCCAATCCATAATGATGTACCAGAAAATACAACATTTTTGTTACTTGACCAACCATCAGAAGAAGCAAATACAACAGGTACACTAATAAGTAAGATTAATGAAGTTGCAATTAATGCAAAAACAGCTAATTGTAAAGCAATAGTCATGTTTGTAATCCTCCAAACTACCAACAAATGAACTACACCATTGGATCCCTCGCTTAGTAAAAATTGTAAAAAAATGCACAATGAAGGGATTTGATATGAATGAATTGATTCATTAGAACTTATTACCACTTTCTTTTTTTATTTGGTCGAACATGGAGTCGAGTAGATAGTTAATGTATCATCTCATATGGTCTTGTTCTATTTGTAGTAAGAAATTAGAGATTCTATCTGGGAGAGATGGCTGAGTGGTTGATAGCCCCGGTCTTGAAAACCGGTATAGTTCTTAACAAGGAACTATCGGGGGTTCGAATCCCCCCCTCTCCTTTTGCTTGTTTAAAAATTTACTTCTTTACTCATTTGGCCTGGCCCCCATTCATAAAGGGAATGGCTCGGCTAGGCAAGATAGCCGAGCCAGAACAGAAAAAAACAATAGATATAAAGAACAAAATCTCAGCTAAGAGGGGTCATGGAAAGAACAGGTTCTAAATCACGATCAATTCCTTTTTCAAACCCCGCTGCAGCTGCACGTGTTCTTCCCGCATGCCACAAATGACCCACAAATAGGAAAAATCCTAGAACAAAATGAGAGGTAGCTAATCAACTT